TTTTAAATTTAATTAGATGAATTTACTTATTTAATCTAAATTTTATTAAATAAAGTATAAGCAATATAATAAAGATCAGTTATGTTATTTATGTTTATTGGCTTTTTACATTTATACGCGTATATATATATTTATAATAAGAACCTATTAGATAATAAATAGTATATTAATATTAAATCTACCCTAACATATAAGGGTAGATTTAAATATATATAAGAGATTATTATATATGTATAATTATATATTTAATGTTAATTAACTTTATTAATTAATATTTCCCTCCTTCTTTAGAGGGAAAAAAAGAAGGAGGGATAATTATGTTTAAGAGTCCAATTAGATTTATTATTTTGGGTATACATATGTATAATGGTTTAGTTTTACTTGTTATTTTGATTAATTAGATTACTTATTTAATCTAAATTTTATTAAATAAAGTATAAGCAATATAATAAAGATCAGTTATGTTATTTAATTTGATTTAGATTTTAACGATAAGTTCTTTGTGATTAAGTGTGATTATGATTTATTTAACATGACACCTCAAATTCGTTACCCCCTAAGATAAAGTTACCACCCTTTAATATTGTGATTACTAGTATTAGTACTTTCCTCTTCTTTATTTAGGTTTATTTGTTCTAAGATTAATGTTAGTTAAATTTACTTTTTATTTATGTTCGTTACCCAATTTAACGTTCTTTATTTAATTTAGTTTTTTAATGATAGTTTTTCTTTGTGATTAAGTGTGATTATGATTTATTTAACATGACACCTCAAATTCGTTACCCCCTAAGATAAAGTTACCACCCTTTGATATTGTGATTATTAGTGGTGTTTATTTGATTCTGGTTTTTTATTTAATTGTTTGTTTTATTTATATGATTGTTTAATTGATTTTTAGTTGTTCAGTAAATAGTCTTAGTTTTTATATTTATATATATAAAGGGAAATAAATATGATGGATTAATTTTGTGCCAGCATTCGCGGTTATACAATTCATTAAAGTTAAAGTTGTAGGTTTTATTATTTTCTTTTTTTTGAGCTAAAATTATTTAATGTTTAGGTGGAATTATGTATTTATATTTGTGTTCTTATTGTTATGTCTTTAAAGTTTTAATAATAAACTAGGATTAGATACCCTATTATTTTTTATTTATAATTACTTGAATATTATTTGTTATTTTCTTTAAAACTCAAAGGATTTGGCGGTGATTAAATTTTAGAGGAACTTGTATAATAATCGATGATCCACGATAGATTTTACCTTAATTATTTATTTGTATACCTCTATAATTTAGGGATGTTTTTTTAGGATTATTGATTTCTTTTTTCTTATTTGTTTTTAGGTGAAATATTAGGTCAAGGTGCAGTTTTATTTAGGTATATATGAGTTACTTTAATATTAAATTATTTGGTTGTTTTTTCTTTTAATGTAAAATATTAAATAGGATTTAAAAGTAATATATAATTAATTAATTATTATGAATTAATTAATTTAATCATGTACATATCGCCCGTCACTCCTAATTATAGGATAAGTCGTAACAAAGTAATTTTACCTGAAGGTAAGGTTAGAATTTAATCGGGATATAGCTTATTTTTAAAGTTTATTTTTTACATAAATATGAAGATTAAAAATTGATCTGTTCTGATTTTGATTAATAATTTATATTTTTTTTGGTTGATTATAAGATTATTTTAATATTTAGTATTTTTTAGAACTTTAATTAATTGTTTTGACTGTTAAGGTTATTAATTTATAATTTAGGTTTAATTTTTAGTACCTTTTGTATCAGGGTTATTTTAATTATTAATTTATTTTAATTTCCCGAAATAAGAAGATTTAATTTTCATTTATTAGTATATGTAGAATAATATTTAAATAGATGAATTTAGTAATGAAAAGTTATTCGTTTTTTTTTATATCTGGTTAATAAGGATATAATTTAATTATAGATATATGTTTATTTCTTTATTTAATTAAGGATAATCTTAATTATTATTTAAAATTTTCTCTTTTTTGATTTTTATTAGTTTTAAAATTTTACATTTAGTTTTTAATAGGTTTGAGTTTTATTATATTATTATTTTTTTATTTAATTTATTACTTATTTTATTATTTGAATTTCTTTGGTTTTTTTATAATGAGTAAATTAGTATAATTTTTATTTTTGATTTATTGAATTCGACAATTTATATTTTCAACTGTTTATCAAAAACATTTCCTTTAGTAAGATTTTAAAGGTATATTCTGCCCTATGATAGTTTTATCTATTTAATGGCCGCGGTATATTAACTGTGCAAAGGTAGCATAATAATTAGTCCATTAATTGTGGGATAGTATGAAGGATTGTATGAGGGATTAATTTTATTAATTTAATTTTTAAAATTTTATTTTTGAGTAAGAAAGCTTAAGTTATTTTTAGGGACGATAAGACCCTATAGAACTTTAAAATTTTATTTTATATTTACTTTAAGGGTTATTATTGTTTAATTTATTAATATTATTTTTTATTTGGGGTGAAGAATAAATTTAATCTTTATTTTTTTTTTATCATTGTATTAGTGTGAGGTTTTTGATTGATTAGAATAATATAAGATAAAGTTACCTTAGGGATAACAGCGTAATTTTAGTGGGGAGTTCATATTTATACTAAAGTTTGCGACCTCGATGTTGAATTAAGATTTGGGTGAGAAGAAGGGTTTTCATCTTGAAGTCTGTTCGACTTTTAAATTCTTACATGATTTGAGTTCAAACCGGTGTAAGCCAGGTTGGTTTCTATCTTAAAATTATTATTTTTTTTTAGTACGAAAGGACCATTAAATTCAATTTAGTATTGTTTATTTTGATTAATATTGTTAAATTGACAGAGTAAATGTATTAAATTTAGGATTTAATTAGGTAATATTTTATTACATTTAATAATTTTTTTATTAACTTATTTAATTTTAGTTCTTATAGTGTTAGTTTCGGTGGGTTTTTTTACTTTATTAGAGCGTAAGGTGTTAGGTTATATTCAGTTTCGTAGGGGTCCTACTAGGGTAGGGTTATTAGGTATTTTACAACCATTTAGAGATGGTATAAAGTTGTTTCTTAAGGAGTTTATTTTCCCATTTAATTCAAATATTTTAATTTATTATTTATTTCCTTTTTTAGGATTATTTCAGTCTTTATTTATGTGACTTTTATTTCCCTTTTATTTTAATTCAATTTCTTTTGTTTATGGGTTAATTTTTTTTTTATGCGTTTTAAGAGTAGGGGTTTATAGATTGATTATTTGTGGTTGATCCTCTAATAGAGGTTATTCTATAATTGGTTGTATACGTAGAATTTGTCAAGCTGTTTCTTATGAAATTTCTCTTTCTTTAATTTTGATTGGTTATTTTTTTTTGAGAGATAGATATAATTTAGTTGATTTTATGTTTATTCAGGGTTATGTTTGATATTTATATATTTGTTTTCCTATGTTTTTTTGTTGATTTTCTTGTTGTTTGGCTGAAACAAATCGGTCTCCTTTTGATTTTTCTGAGGGGGAAAGAGAATTGGTTTCTGGGTTTAATGTTGAATATGGTGGAGGTTGTTTTTCTTTATTGTTTATTTCGGAGTATATAAGAATTATTTTTATATGTTTTTTTACTACTATAGTTTTTTTGGGTGGAGATTTTATTTCTTTTTTTTTTTATTTAAGGGTTATTTTTATTTGTTTTATTTATGTTTGGTTACGTTCTTCCTTTCCTCGTTATCGTTATGATAAATTGATATATATGGCCTGGAGGTGTTATTTACCCCTTTCTTTTAATTTTATATTTTTTTTTTTGTTAGTAAGGGTTATATTCTTTTATCATTTTTTTTGGTTTAAGTTATTAAAGTTTTCTATCTTATATTTTCAAAATATATGCTTTGAGTTGTTTAAGCTAAATAACTATTTGATTATTTTATCTCATACTTTTGTAGTGATTGGTTCTGTAATTAGTAATGTAAAATATTTTACAGTTAATATTATTCTAATTTGGATAAATGGTGTTTCAATTGGTTTGGCCCCAATCCATGTTAATAAAATAAATGTAGATAGAAATATTCAAAATAATATTTGGCTAATTGGGTAAAATGATTTTCTATTAAATTTTCTTTTATTAATAAATGGTATAATTGTTAAGATTAAGATAGATAGGGCTAATGCTATCACTCCACCTAGTTTATTAGGGATTGATCGAAGAATTGCATATGCAAATAAGAAATATCATTCAGGTTTAATATGGATAGGGGTAATTATTGGATTTGCTGGTGTAAAATTATCTGGGTCTATAAGTATAAATGGTTTTGATAAGTTGAAGACTATAAACATTAATATGATTATTGAAAATCCTATTAAGTCTTTAATTGAATAATATGGGTGAAACGGAATTTTATCTATATTTGAATTGATTCCAATTGGGTTATTGGATCCTGATATGTGTAAGAAGAATAAATGAATAATAATTATTATTATAATAATAAACGGTAATATGAAGTGTAAAGAAAAGAATCGAGTTAGTGTAGCTCTGTCTACTGCGAATCCCCCTCAGATTCAATAAACGATTATTGGCCCCAGATATGGAATGGCGGATATTAGATTAGTAATTACTGTAGCCCCCCAAAATGATATTTGACCCCAAGGTAAAACATATCCTAGAAATGCAGTTGCTATAATTATAAATAATATAATGATTCCTATGTTTCATGTATTTTTTATTTTGAATGAATTATAATATATTCCTCGTCCTGTGTGTAAATATAAACATACAAAGAATATAGATGCCCCATTTGAGTGAATTAATCGCATTAATCATCCGTAATTAACATTACGTATAATGTGACTTACTGAGTTGAATGCTGTTGTAATATCTGAATTATAATGTATGGATAATATGATTCCTGATATGAGTTGGATTATTATACACAACCCTAATATTGATCCGAAATTTCATCATAATGAAAGATTAGGGGGTGTAGGTAAATCAATTACTGAATTAGATAAAATTATTAATATTGGGTTTTTTCGGGTTGGTTTATTCATTAAAATTTAGTTCGAAGGGGTCCTTCGTGGTGATTAATAATTTTTGACACTGAAATTATAGATAAAAGTAAGTAAAGAATTATTAAAATGGTGATAGTTATTGATTTGGTATTAAACAATTTAATTATAGATATTTTTTCTGTAGTTAATATTTTTATTATTTCTTGTTTTTCTTCTATTTGATTTTCGATTATTATTTCGTCTATAATAGTCAATATCATTAATATTATTAGAGTAATATTTACTCTTGTTTTTATTTTTTCATTTGATGCAATACTTCTTATATAAGTGAATAAGATTAGTAATCCACCAATTATTATAAGAAAGGTTAATATAGAAAATCAAGCTGTTTTAGATATTTTATTTATAAGAATTACTATTAATATGGTTTGTATAATTAAGGTAAACCCTATAGATAGGGGATTTTTAATAAGTGTAATTATTGATGAATTTATGATTATAAGTTTAATTATGATAGTCTTGATTTCAACTAGTAGTTTATTAAAATTTAAATTTTGGGGATTTAAGATGTGTTATTATACTTAGTTGATGATTTAAAGGTTTATTTACCTAAATTTAGTTTACAAAACTAATATTTTTATTAAATTATTAAAACTAATGAACTTGTTTTTTTTTATTTATATATTTTTTGTAAGTTTATTTTCTTTAGTTATAATTCGTAAACATTTATTATTAGTAATAATGGGTTTGGAATTTATTGTTGTAATAATACTTTTTTTTATTTTTTATATTTGTTTGATATTTAGATATTCATTTTATTTTTATTTATTTTTTATGTGTTTTTATGTATGTGAGGGTGTATTGGGACTTAGATTACTTGTTGGGGTTGTACGATTACATGGTAATGATTATTTAAGTTCTATATTTTTATGATAATATTTTTGTATTTAGTTTTTTCGATCCCATTATTTTTTTTTAATTTTATTTATTTAGGTCAATTAGTCTATGTTTTTATAATTATAAATTTATTAATTTATTATAGTGCTGATTTTTTTAGTAATTTAAGATATGTATTTGGTATAGATTGTTTTTCTTATTGATTAATTTTATTGAGTTTAGTTATTTTTTGCTTGATAGGATTATCAAGAATCAATTTATTAAATTGTTCTTTTTTTAAGATAATAAATTACTTTTTGTTTTTTTGTTTGTTTTTGGTCTTTTATGTTATGAATTTTTTTTATATATATTTGTTTTTTGAATTTAGATTGGTCCCTTTATTAGTTATTATTTTTGGTTGGGGGTATCAACCTGAACGTTTATTTGCTGGTTATTATTTGCTTTTTTATACTTTATTTGCTTCATTACCTTTATTATTGATTATTATTTGATTATATTTAAATTATGGGAGAATGTTTTTTGATAATATTAATGATTGTTGTATAAGATTTATTGTTCATTTTAGAATGGTTTTTTCCTTTTTGGTTAAATTTCCTATATTTATATTTCATTTTTGATTACCTAAGGCTCATGTTCAAGCTCCTATTTCTGGGTCAATAGTATTAGCTGGTTTAATACTTAAGGTTGGAGGTTACGGGATAATTCGGGTTATTTTTTTAAACGATGAATTATTTTATAATTATAGTTATATTTGATATTCTTTATCAATTTGAGGTGGTATTATTGTTAGAGTAGTCTGTTTTTATCAAGGTGATATCAAATGTTTGATTGCTTATTCTTCTGTGGCACATATGGGTATATGTATTTTAGGTTTAATAAGAGTGAGATTAATTGGTGTTTATGGATCTTTTTTTTTAATAATTGGTCATGGTTTATGTTCCTCTGGTATATTTTGTTTAGCTAGAATAAGTTACGAGCGTTTATTAAGACGCAGATTTTTTATTAATAAAGGTTTAATGGTTATTATGCCGGGGGTTTCATTAATATGATTCTTATTTTGTTGTTTTAATATAGGTTGTCCTCCTAGAATTAACTTTATTAGAGAAGTTTTTATTATGATTAGTATATTAAATTATTACTATTATTCTTGTATTAATCTGGTTTTCATTTCTTTTTTTAGAGCTTGTTTTAGTTATTATTTATTTAGATATAGACAACACGGAATTTTTCATAATTGTTATACTAAATATTTAATATTAGTTCGTGAATATTTACTTTTATTTATTCATGTTGTTCCATTAATTTTAATTATTTTTATTATTAATGTATTTTTTTAATTTAAGTAGTTTAATCAAAATGAGGATTTGTGGTATCTTTGATACTTATTTGGTCTTAAGTTATGGTAAGGTTAAATTTATATTTATGTTGATTTTTTTTTTTTTTTTTTTTTTCTTTTTTTTGTTTTTTTAGTGGTATTTATTTTATTTTAAATGATTTAACTGTTTTTCTTGAGTATAAATTGTTTAGTTTAAATTCAGTTTGTGTTTTTTATCTGGTTTTGTTAGATAGAAAGTGTTTATTTTTTTTGTTTGTTGTTTTATTTATTTCTAGTATGATTATTTTGTATAGTATTGATTATATAGGGGTTAGTATTTCTTCTTTTCGTTTTCTTTATTTAATAATTTTATTTGTTTTTAGTATATTACTTATAATTATAAGACCTAATTTATTAAGTATTATATTAGGTTGAGATGGGTTGGGATTAGTTTCTTATTGTTTGGTTATTTATTTTTCTTCGGTTAAGAGATATTTATCTGGTATGATTACTTGTTTGACTAATCGGTTAGGGGATGTTGGTTTATTAATTTCTTCAGGTTGAATTTTTTCTTACGGAAGTTGACATTTTATTTTTTATAATGATTTATATTATTATGGTTTTTTTGTTTTAATTGTTTTTTCAGGATTTACTAGGAGAGCTCAAATTCCTTTTTCATGCTGATTACCAGCAGCAATAGCTGCTCCTACCCCTGTTTCTTCTTTGGTTCATTCCTCAACTTTAGTAACTGCTGGTGTTTATTTATTTATTCGTTTTTTTAGTGGTTTAGATTATTTTTGTTCATTTTTTTTTTTTATTGGTTTAATTACTATATTTTTTTCTTCCTTTTGTGCTATTTATGAGTTTGATTTAAAGAGGGTTATTGCTCTTTCTACTTTAAGACAGTTAGGTTTAATAATGAGAAGATTATTTTCTGGTTGTTTTGATTTATCTTTTTTTCATTTATTAACTCATGCTATATTTAAGTCTCTTATTTTTTTATGTGCTGGTATTTTTATTTATTATATGGGTGATAATCAGGATATTCGGGGTATGGGTTCTTTATGTGTTTATATACCTTTTACTACTTCTTGTTTTAATATTTCTAATATGTCTTTGTGTGGGTTTCCATTTTTGTCTGGATTTTATTCTAGGGATATGGTGGTTGAGTTTTATGTGTTTGGGGGTTTTAATTATTTTTCTTTTTTTGTTTTTTATTTATGTTTGGGTATGACTGTTATTTATAGCTTTCGTTTGTTTTATTATAGAATAATTTTTAATATAGGGATAATTTCTTTTTCTTCTGTTTCTGAGGATTTTGGATTTATGAGGATTAGAATTTTTTTTTTAACTATTTTTTCTGTTATTTTTGGGTGCATATTTAATTGGTTGTTTAGATTAGACTTGGGATATATTTTTATACCTTTTTTGGTTAGGATTATATCTGTTGTTTTTGTTTTTATGGGTTTTTTTTTTGGTTTTGAGTTTGTTAATTATAAGGTTTATCTTTATGGTTTAAATTATTATGTGTTTAGTGGTTTTATATGATTTCTTTATAGTCATTCTTTTTATAGTTATTATTATTTTTATTTACTAGTAAAAGCTGGTTTTTGTTTAATTAATTGAGGTGATTACTATGGTGGTGGTGGATTTAGTTTTTATTTATTTAGGATAATTAATTATATTTTTTTTTATGGGGTGAATAGATTTAGGATTTTTCTTTTGTCTTTTGTTATTTGATTAATTATTTTGTTTTAATTGTTTATATAGCTTATATAGAGCATAATATTGAAGATATTATTGAGGTATATTTACCTGTAAATATATTAATTTAAATCTATAGACTTTAATAGTCATTTTTTTAATGAAAGTAAAATGTTTATTAATTTAAACTTTATAGATAAAGAGATAAACGGATTTAAACCGCTTTAGAAATTAGTTAGCGGCTATTTCTTTTTCATTTTTCTCTTTTAATTAGAATTTTAGTTCATTTTTCTTATTAACAATAAGTTGCCTCTATTTTGGCTTTAATTAAAACATGAAAATTTTTAGGTTTAAATTTTAGGTCGAAACTAAGTGTAATTTTTACTTCTATGTTAAGATAAGCTTTAAAGGGCACCTTAAGATTGCAATTCTAATATTATATTTAACTATTATCCATTATGTTGTTCAGTTTAATATTCCGTTGTACCATTCATGATATAACCCTGTGATTAAAATAATTAGAATTAAAATTCTTGTATATGTTCAGTTTATAATTATTGATGATTTTATTGTAATGATTATTGGTATAACAATGATAATTTCGATGTCAAAAATTAAGAAAATTACTCCAATAAGAAAAAATTTAATTGAGAATGGATTTCGTGAATGAGAGATTGGGTTAAACCCACATTCAAATGGTGATGATTTTTGGTGATCATTAATTGATTTTATGTTAATTGTTGTAATTAGTATTATTATAATGTAAATTAAGGCTATTGATATTAAAGAAAATTTGGTGATTAAGTTGATTATTCATATTTATTTAAACCTTAAAGTTGGAAGCTTTTTATACTAATTATACTATATGAATATTATATTATCTTCCCCATCAATAAATTGATAGATATAGGAATAGTCAAACTACGTCTACAAAGTGTCAGTATCATGCTGAGGTTTCAAAGCCTACATGGTGAGTACTTGATATGTGTAATTTTTTGATGCGTGTTTTTGATACTAAGATAAATATTGTTCCGATAATGACGTGGATTCCGTGGAATCCTGTTCTTAAGAAGAATGTAGATCCATAAATTGAGTCTGAAATTGTAAATTTTGATTCTTGGTATTCTACTGCCTGAAGAATTGAAAAGTAAATTCCTAGTATTACTGTAATTAATATTCTTTTATTTGTTTTTGATATATTTATATTTATTAATCTTATGTGTGCTCATGTTATAGATATTCCTGACGATAATAAGATTGTTGTGTTTAATAGTGGAATATTTATTGGATTAAAGGTTGAGATTGCTTTAGGAGGTCATATTATTCCAATTTCTATATTTGGTGATAATCTTCTATGAAAGAATGTTCAGAAAAAGGATAAAAAGAATATAATTTCTGATGAAATAAATAAAATTATTCCCATATTTATTCTTTTTACTACTTTGTTAGTATGTAATCCTTGATATGTTGATTCTCGTACTACGTCTCGCCATCATTGTATTACGGTTAATAAATTAATTATTAATCCTAAATTTATTAGGATAGAATTATTTTTATGGAATCATATTACTGTCCCTGTTATTATTGTTAGTATTCCTATTGATCTAGTTAAAGGCCATGGTCTTTTGTCCACTAAGTGATAAGGGTGATTATTCATTATTAAATTTCTCTTGAATAAAGGGTTGTTAATGTTATAAATACATAAGCTTGAATAATAGCTACTCTAACTTCAAATATTAGTAGAGTTATAAATATAATTATAGTTATTACTATTGTAATATTAGGGTTATTCCCTAATAGGGTTATTAATAAATGTCCTGCAATTATATTTGCTGATAATCGTACTATTAAAGAAATTGGTCGGATTATATTTCTAATTGTTTCAATTAGGATTATGAATGGTATAAGAGGGGGTGGAGTACCAGTTGGTACTAAGTGTGTAAATATTTTGTTTGTTTTATTTGTTCATCCATATAATATTATTCCCAGTCAAATTGGTATTGCTATAGTTATAGATATAGTAAGGTGTGAGGTTGATGTAAATACATAGGGTAATAACCCTATTATATTATTATAGATAATTAGTATGAATGTTGATGTTAGTATTATTGTTGATCCTTTATATTTTATAAGTGATAGTATTTCTTTATGAAGTGTAATGTATATTTTTTTTATTAAAATAATTCATGAGTTTGTTGTTTTTCATAATTTATAGGGCATTATAACTATGATGATTATAGATCTAGTTCAGTTTATTGATATTATTCCAGTACATGGGTCAAATGTTGAGAATAGGTTTGTTATAATTTTCAGACTATTTTATTTGTGTTTATTTTTTTTCTTGTTTTTATTTCTTTATTGTTGTTAAAAAATGTAATTGTGTTAGTTAACAAAATTATTATTGTGAATATTATTATTAAAATGGTTCATCATATTGGTGCTATTTGCGGAATAAAAGACTACTAATTTTAGTATTTAAATCTTGACAAGTTTTTGTTTTTATTAAACTAAGTCTTTTCATTAAGAGTATTTATTATTTTACTATTATTTGGTTTAAGAGACCAATACTTTATTTTAAGTTACTTAATGTAGTTTTTTGCTATTCAGTTTAAGAATGTTTTTATATTGATTCTTTCTAGTATAATAGGTATAAATGTGTGGTTTGATCCACAAATTTCTGAACATTGCCCAAAAAATAATCCTGGTCGGTTAATAAGAATGTTACCTTGATTAATTCGCCCTGGTGATGCATCGATTTTAATGCCTAATGATGGTATTGCTCAAGAGTGGATGACATCAGTAGATGTAATAAGAATTCGTGTTTGTGTATTAAATGGTAGGATTATCTTGTTATCTGTTTCTAGTATTCGGAATTCTTTCTCTGTTAATTCATTGGTTGGTTTTATATAAGATTCAAATTCTATTTTTTTAATATTTGTATATTCATACGATCAGTATCATTGGTGGCCAATTACTTTTACGGTAATTAGGGGTTCATTTGTTTCTTCTATTATGTATAAGATTTGAAGGGATGGGAGTGCAATTATTATTAATATAAAAGCTGGGATTAATGTTCATATAATTTCAATTATTTGTCCTTCTAATAATGTTCGATTAATTATTTTATTTGTAATTAATGTTACTATTATATATATTACTATTATTGTAATTATAATAATAATTATTATTGTATGATCATGGAATATAATTAATTGTTCTATAATAGGGGAAGCTCTGTCTTGAAATATATTATTTATTCATAGTTTGATTTCTAAAGGAATAGATAATATTCTTGAGTGAGTTTTAAGTTCATTGCATTTACTTCTGCCACTTTTAGATATTTTAAAGATACTATGGGTAATTCTATATATGAATGTTCTTCAGGTGGAAGTTTTTGTAGTCATTCAATTGATGATTTATTATTTTTTGTAAACAAAATAATTCGTATTGAAATTATTCTTTCTCATATAATAACAATTATTATTATTATTCTTAGTATTGATACTATTCTTCCTATTGATGATACCACATTTCATGTGGTTAATGTATCTATAAAATCTGAATACCGTCGGGGTATCCCTATTAATCCTAGGAAGTGTTGAGGAAAGAAGGTTAAATTCACTCCTGTGAATATTATTAAGAATTGAATTTTTAATCATTTTGGATTAAGAGATAATCCTACTAATAATGGGTATCATTGAATTAGTCTGGATATAATTACAAATACTACTCCTATTGATAGGACATAATGGAAGTGTGCTACTACATAATAAGTGTCATGAAGAACTATGTCAATTGATGAATTAGATAAAATGATTCCTGTTAACCCCCCAATAGAAAACAAGAAAATAAATCCAGTAGTTCATATAGTTGAAATGGAGATTTTTGTTGATATCCCATTTATTGATGCTATTCATCTGAAAATTTTGATTCCAGTTGGAACTGCAATAATTATGGTTACTGATGTAAAATATGCTCGTGTATCTACATCTATACCTACAGTAAATATGTGGTGTGCTCACACAATGAATCCTAAGATTCCGATTGATAATATTGCGTAAATTATCCCCATATATCCAAATGATTCATTTTTTCCTGATTCTTGATTAATAATGTGTGAAATTAATCCAAATCCAGGTAAAATTAAAATGTAAACTTCAGGATGGCCAAAGAATCAAAATAAATGTTGGTATAAGATGGGGTCTCCACCCCCCGATGGGTCGAAGAATGAGGTATTGATATTTCGGTCAGTTAATAATATTGTAATTGCACCTGCTAATACAGGTAGTGAGAGCATTAGAAGGGTTGCAGTAATAATTACTGATCATACAAATAATGGTATTTGATAAAGTATTATGTGATTAGTTCGTATATTAAGGATAGTTGTAATAAAATTAATTGCTCCTAAAATTGATGAGATCCCTGCTAGGTGTAGGGAAAAAATGGTTAGGTCAACTCTTGCTCCTGAATGAGCAATATTAGATGAAAGAGGTGGATAAATCGTTCAACCTGTTCCCGGTCCTGATTCTGTTATTGAACCTATAGTTAAAATTAGTAAAGATGGGGGTAGTAATCAGAATCTTATATTATTTATTCGGGGGAATGCTATGTCAGGAGCTCCAATTATTAATGGGATTAATCAGTTTCCAAATCCCCCAATTATGATTGGTATAACTATGAAGAAAATTATGATAAGGGCATGTATTGTTACGATTACATTGAATATTTGGTCATTTTTAAGGAAACCTCCTGATTGAGCTAATTCGATTCGAATCAACATTCTTAATATTATTCCTATTATTCCTGATCATATTCCTAAAATAAAATATATTGTTCCGATATCTTTATGGTTGGTTGAGAATATTCATTTTTTCATTTATATGCTGATATGGCTGAATTTAGGCATTAAATTGTAAATTTGATTATAAGTATTGAATTTATACTTTATTAGCATAGGTCTTATAGTTTAATTGAAAACCTTAAATTGCAAATTTAAATATAGTATTTCCCCTTAAGACTTATCTGCAATAAGATAATTATAGCTTTGAAGGATATTAGTTTTTTTAACTTAAGGTCTTAGCAAGTAACTATTTAAAGCATTTAGTAGATATGATTAAAGGTAAGGTTAATATTGAAATGGTTGATCAAATTGAATTTGTTTTTGATTTTGTTTTTATATTTCATTTTGTTGTTAATGAATGAGATATAAATGATGAATAAGATATTCGTATATAGAAGAATGATACTAACATAGATGTTGAGATTATGATAACCAGTATTAATAATTGTTTTTCTTTTATTATTAATTCCATAATTGATAATTTAGGAAGGAAGCCAATTAAGGGGGGTAACCCTATTATTGAAAGAGTAATAATTCATATGTTTATTTTGTTAAGTTTATTTTCTTCGATTCAAGAGGCTTGATTAATAAATTTAATTGATAGTTTTTTTATAGTTAACATAAAGAATGTGATTGTTATAGAGTAAACAATTATGAATGATATTCATATTGATGTAAATTTGGTTCTTTGGATAATAAATCCTATATTGAAGATAGACGAGTAAGCTAGTATTTTTTTGATTGAAAATTGTCTTAATCCTGATATTGATCCTCATACTAATGAGGTTATTGAAAATAATATGTTTATTCTATTGTTGTAACTTAATATTATGAGGGGGGGTAGTTTTAGTATTGTTAGTAAAATTAATATATTAATTTCATTTATTCCTTCAATTACACTGATTACTCAGTTGTGTAGGGGGGCAACTCCTATTTTTAATATTAATGAAATTGAAATTATTGATCATATTCTTTCTTTCATAGTTGATACAGATAGAGCTATAATTAAGATTGACGATCTTATTCTTTGAATAATAAAATATTTTATTGATGATTGTGAAGATAGGATTTTGTTTTCATTAATTAGTGGAATAAATGATATTAATGAAATTTCTAACCCCGCTCAAATTATTAATCAACTGTTTGAACATAGTGATACTATAACCCCAATTATTATAGTATTTATGAACAAGAGATTAAGTGAATTTGTAAAGATTAAGAAGAAGAAGATTTATTACTTCTATTATTAGGGTATGAACCTAATAGCTTTTTATTAGCTTATCTTCTTTTATTATTAAATGTTTTAGTTGCTTTTGTCAATAAGAGCAATTATTAAATATTATGCATATTTTACCCTATCAAGGTAATCCTTAAATTTTCAGGCATCTTATTTGATTACAAATGTTAAAGTTTATGGTAAGTGTTAATTTTGATTTGCGTTTATATGTTAAATTATATTACTTATTAATATATATATATTAATCACTATTTTTAATGTTTACTTTTATTTATAGGGAAGTGTAATTGATGCACAAAGATTTTTGATTTCTTTAGTTTAAGTTTAATTCTTAATTCTATAT